ATCACCCTCTCCAGCATACGCTCCATCAGACCCATAGAAGGGAAATCCCAATTCATTGGGAATGTCGATACAATCCAATAGAAAGTCCAAAGGGCTCCATATTGTAGGAGCCCAAACTATGTTAGTGACGAACTCCTGTTCCGGGTCGAGGACTCCTTCCCAGTCTTCCAACCCCACTTCGGATCCTTGATAGAGAAATCCCGCATCAAGGATAGAAAAATATCCATTTTGCATCATATCTAAGGGATTCCTTGGTTCGGGCCGAAGAAGCAAAGTCACTCGATCATTATCAAACTGACTGCAATCCTTTTCTGTCCGTGAGTCTCCCACCAGAGCGCCTTCTACTTCTAATAGGCCATGAACTAGCTCAGAATCATCCTCAGCGGGTCTATAAGAAGTGATCCCAGTGTCGGGTCCGGGTAGAGACCAAAGAGTTTGAGCGACCGATCCGGCAGAACAACTCAAAAGATAAAGAAGTATCGTTAATTTCTTCATGCTCGTTCCAAGTTCGAAGTACCATTTGTACAAATAAGAATGCCCTTCCTTCCGTAAGTTCTGCGTGATATAGAGAAATATAGGATCTATGAGGCAATTACTTAGAAGTACATTTTGTGCTACAGCCCTTCCTATCTGATACAAAAAGATCCTCCGATCCTGAGACCACCTTACCTGGGATTGAAAATCCCAAGTTTGTCTATGAACAGCAGATAGAATTGTATTAGTGTCTATAATTGATTTCTTCTGTGTAATACTAATCGATAGGGCCTCGTTGGTAAGTGCTGCAAGATCTCGTGCACTGGAACCCATGGTTATGTACCCCAATCTATTAGTATGAAACATTTTCTTTTCCAAGCGAAATCCCCTAGTATATGAAAGAGTGAGAAAGTGCTTTCGTTGGTGTGGAATAGGAAGCCTTCGTATCTTAATGCACGTATTTAATTTATTCAGACCTATTAGAGTGGGATCCACCTTTTGGGGAATATGAGTCGAAGCAATAACAAGAAGATTTTTAGTGGAACATCTTTCACAACCCCCGGAGAGATGGTTCACTAATAGACCGAGGGATAAGCAATCCGACTCCCACCAACGCAGATTATGAATATTTGGCATCCATATTATGCAAGGAGACATTGCTTTTGCTAATTCGAATTGAAGGTTGATATAAGATTGGTGGTCTAGTCCCTGCAACAGCTTCGTAGCTATCAAATCCCACCCAGTTAACCCTTCCAGCCTATTAGTCATATGCCTATCAATCTCCCTATCATCAATCTCCCTATCATCAATCTGACTCTCATCAATCTCACCCTCATCACGATTCAGACTCTCATCAATCTCACCCTCATCACGATTCAGATCATAACGAGCCCCAAGATCAAACCAACGAGCCCCAAGATCAAAATCCTCAATAAAACTATCACCAATACCATTTCCCACATGACCAAGACTACGAAGAATGTTAAGAATGCTAGCCACAAGGCCCTTAACAATAGGCACAAGCTCAATCTCCGCCTCCTCACCAAAACCAAGAGGCCGAGAAGGAGGAGGACCATACTCAAAAGAACTATTAGCATCCGTATTAATATAAGTCTTAAAATGAACCTCGTACTCTTCATCTTTAACATCATAAAAATCATCTACAGGCTTGCGGAACCTGTCCGTAGATACCGTAATGAAAGGAACATAAGAGTTTGTCGCTAGGTATTTGACCAAATAGGATCGTCCAGTTCCTCTAGAACCTATCACTAAAATACCCCTAGCGGGGGGTAAGGCTAAGCGGAGCGAAAAGGATTTTCCAGGAGATGGGAAATCAAAACTATTAGCCCCACACGGGGTTTGTGAATAAGTGATTGTCTGATAATGAGCAAGGAATATCCGTCTTTCCGCTAAACAGGATGTATTGCACTCATAATTCATTAGAGACTTTTTATGAATGTCAACTAAGTCCCGTAAGTAATTTGCTCCCGGTTGTTCAATCGTTTGATAACCAGAGTCATTCTTTGAGAAATGATCACTATGAGTCAGACTCCATAGAATTTGATCAATCTCAATCCTTTTGTCTGTCGTTAAGGTGCAGAACTGAACCAAGAATTCTCTTTCTTCATCATCAATCCACTCACTTCTTGCGACCCAGGATTCTACTTGATCATCAGCCCAACCCCCGTTCATAACCCCATCCCTGTCCACACCCCCAGCCCTGTTCACAACCCCATCCCTGTCCACAACCCCATCCCTGTCCACAACCCCATCCCCGTCCACAACCCCATCCCCGTCCACAACCCCATCCTCTTTCACTTTTCTTATCTTCACTTTTCTTATCAATGAATAGATCTCTTTACTTGTATGACTTAGATGGCTCGTATTTCTCGAAAAAGCGATTCGATCGATGGGATTTGGTATCTTACTTATGAGATCGATGATATCGCTATCGACGAGATCGATATACAAATTAGGTATAGATAGCATAAAATACAGTATTGTGTCTGGAAAAGCTTCGAATTGT